GGGCTTATTCGATCCAATCGTACCACGTAATCCTTTAACGAATGTTTTGAGTGAGTTATTGAAGCTTCACGCCTTTTTTCCTTTGAATTGAAATTCCATTAAAATTAAGTAGTAAGGAGGGCCTTAAGCTTACGTTCAATTATTTTATTTGTATTGTATTGAAAAAAAAAGAGTTAGTTTATCGAAATCAAAGTCAAAATACGAAGAATGTATTTTTTCTTTGATGACATAAGATTTTATTGTCAATTTTAAAAATAAAGAATCATGTGGACAATTCTTTATTTTTTATACCGATATTAATGATTAGTAATCAGGAAACCTCTATCAACAAAAAAAAATTCTGCCTTATGCGAAATTCAAATTAGGCAAATAAACCGATAAACCGAATTTTCTTTTTCCTTTTTGCTGTGTATGTATATATAATTCAAATATAGAAAATATAGCTATAGAGTAGAGCATCCCTTCTCCCGAGAAATCTCTAATTTGCCTAAGAATCCCTCTTCGCGGATCGAATTCTAGAGAATCTTTCGAGAAAATTTCTAATTAAATAAAAATTGGAATTCCAATGATAAGATAAGATAAGAATAGATTTTCTCATCCATATATTTTTCTATTTCATGTAGAAAGATGAATAAGTCTTATTTCTTTTTATTTATTTAATTATACATATAAATTCTTTAATTAGACATGCCTTGCATTTCTTTATTCTATATACTCACTTAGATATACTTAGTATAATTATATACGAATTATAATTATTATAAGCTATCTTTATAACAGGTACAAATATTATATCGAGGTACCCATTCTATGACAAACTTACCCTCTATTTTTGTGCCTTTAGTAGGCCTAGTATTTCCGGCAATGGCAATGGCTTCTTTATCTCTTCATGTTCAAAAAAACAAGATTGTTTAGATCCGAAGGTTCCCTATTTTTTTAAAACTTAGATATAGATAACAAACACGGATCTCTGTTTAATAGAGTTTAGTTTAATAGAATAGGGTATAGCAGTATAGCATATGGCGCTTCTTCAAAACATAAATGAGGGGGCTTTTTTGTTATGTATGCGTAACTAACTCGAGAATCTGGTTAAATGAGTTATGGCTATATTCAAATAGATCGGAATCGAGGCGGATATCTGAAATGTAAAATCAATGTATCTTATCTATATGGATATCAATGTATCTTATCTATATGGATATAGTATGTATATAGAGGAGATCATATATCTATGGCAGATCATATAAAGTGAATGTTAGTATTATTTTAGCCCTAACCAATTTGATCAATTTTTCCTAAAGTAAAGAGTTACATCAGAATGCTGCTAGTTGATGAGAGTTACTTCGGGAATAAAAAAAAGGAAAAAAAAATCCATTTTGACTATTTTCTCAATTCCAATAAAATGTAACTGGATCTAGTATGAGTTGGCAATCAAAACATATATGGATAGAACTTATAGTGGGGTCTCGAAAAATAAGTAATTTCTGCTGGGCCTTTATCCTTTTTTTAGGTTCATTAGGATTCGTATTGGTTGGAACTTCCAGTTATCTCGGTAAGAATTTGATATCCTTAGTTCCGTCTCAGGAAATCCATTTTTTCCCACAGGGGATCGTGATGTCTTTCTACGGGATCGCGGGTCTCTTTATTAGTTCCTATTTGTGGTGCACAATTTCATGGAATGTGGGTAGTGGCTATGATCGATTCGATAAAAAAGAAGGAATAGGTTGTATTTTTCGTTGGGGATTTCCTGGAAAAAACCGTCGTATCTTCCTACGATTCCGTATGAAAGATATTCAGTCCATCAGAATAGAAGAAGTTAAAGGGAGGATTTCTGATCGTCGGATCCTTTATATGGAAATCAAAGGACGGGGGGACATTCCCTTGACGCGTAGTGATGAGAATTTGACTCGGCGAGAAATTGAGGAAAAAGCTGCCGAATTGGCCTATTTCTTGCGCGTACCAATTGAAGTATTTTCAAATTAACTTTAGAAATGAAGAAAAAATTCTTTCTCGGCGGGGGAAATGAGAAGAATTATCTTTTCTTTCTATAGCATAGCTTAAGGTTTTGTTTTTTTTTTTTCAAAATAGTTCCTATTTTGACAGAAGGGGAGCTCCTTTGGTTCGAAATCCGAATAATATTCATTGAAGTGGTTCTTTGAGGAATTCATCGAAAGGGCTTCTAATAGGCGTATCTGGAAACAATATTTTTTTTAATTATTTCTTCATTCGAATGCGGCTCTTATTCTATTTCTGTATTCTTTCTAGATTCAAGGACTAACCTAACCGCGGAATCATCACAAATAAAAAATAAATAAATAACAAATATGAAATAGATTCATAAATTAGATCCCTTGTAATAGAACTTATGGTTAATAGAAAAATCTAATATTAGATTAGATCAAAAAAATTCGACGAATCCGATGGGTTGATTAAGAATTCAAATTTACAGATGAAAAAATGGCAAAAAAGAAATTATTTCTTCCTCTTCTATATCTTCCATCTATAGTATTTTTGCCCTGGTGGATCTCTCTCTCATTTAATAAAAGTCTTGAATCTTGGGTTACTAATTGGTGGAATACTAGGCAATCTGAAACTTTTTTGACTGATATTCAAGAAAAGAGTATTCTAGAAAAATTCATAGAATTAGAAGAACTTTTACTCTTGAACGAAATGATAAAAGAAGAACCGCAAACAGATCTACAAACGCTTCGTATCGGAATCCACAAGGAAACGATCCAATTGATGAAGATCCATAACGAGGATACTATCCATACGATTTTGCACTTATCAACAAATATAATCTGGTTCATTATTTTCAGTGGTTATTCTATTCTGGGTAATGAAGAACTTGTTATTCTTAACTCTTGGGTTCAAGAATTCCTATATAACTTAAGTGACACAATAAAAGCTTTTTCTATTCTTTTATTAACGGATTTATGTATCGGATTCCATTCACCCCATGGTTGGGAACTTATGATTGGCTATGTCTACAAAGATTTTGGATTTGCTCATAACGACCAAATTCTATCTGGTCTTGTTTCCACTTTTCCAGTCATTATAGATACAATTTTTAAATATTGGATCTTTCGTTATTTAAATCGTGTATCTCCATCACTTGTAGTAATTTATCATTCAATGAATGACTGATCCAACTAACAACTAACATCAATATGTTACATAAGCAAAACATTTTCAAAACAAACATTTAAAACCGTACTTCCTCTTTCGACGGATACGCGGATTTCTTCTATGCCTATTTTCCAGTAAAATTATTTCAGTAAATCGCAGAATTGTGGATAGGGACTATACAAGGGACCTACCTAATTTTATTGTAGAAATTTTCGGGATCACTGATTGGACAATGCAAATAAAAAATACCCTTTCTTGGATAAAGAAAGAGATTACTCGCTCTATTTCTGTATCGATTATGATATATATCATAACCCGTACATCCATTTCAAATGCATATCCCATTTTTGCACAGCAGGGTTATGAAAATCCACGAGAAGCGACCGGGCGGATTGTATGTGCCAATTGCCATTTAGCTAATAAGCCCGTGGAAATTGAGGTCCCACAAGCGGTACTTCCTGATACTGTATTTGAAGCAGTTGTTCGAATTCCTTATGATATGCAAGTGAAACAAGTTCTTGCTAATGGTAAAAAGGGGGGTTTGAATGTGGGGGCTGTTCTTATTTTACCTGAGGGGTTTGAATTAGCCCCCCCCGATCGCATTTCGCCTGAGATGAAAGAAAAGATAGGCAATCTGTCTTTTCAAAACTATCGCCCCACTAAAAAAAATATTCTTGTTATAGGTCCTGTTCCTGGTCAGAAATATAGTGAAATAACCTTTCCTATTCTTTCTCCAGACCCCGCTACTAATAAAGATGTTCACTTTTTAAAATATCCCATATATGTAGGCGGGAATAGAGGAAGGGGCCAGATTTATCCGGATGGGAGCAAGAGTAACAATACAGTTTATAATGCTACAGCGGCTGGTATAGTAAGTAAAATCATACGAAAAGAAAAAGGGGGATATGAAATAACCATAACAGATGCGTTGGATGGACGTCAAGTAGTTGATATTATCCCCCCAGGACCCGAACTTCTTGTTTCAGAGGGCGAATCTATCAAACTTGATCAGCCATTAACTAGTAATCCTAATGTGGGTGGATTTGGCCAAGGGGATGCGGAAATAGTACTTCAAGATCCATTACGTGTCCAAAGCCTTTTGTTCTTCTTGGCATCTGTTATTTTGGCACAAATATTTTTGGTTCTTAAGAAGAAACAGTTTGAGAAGGTTCAATTGTCCGAAATGAATTTCTAGATTTGCCATTTTATCAGTATTTCATAAAAAGAATCAAATTCTTGTTGGCAATTATTTGTACTGCAGTGCTAGTCATAGTATGTATATTGTGAAGAAGAAGACTATTTTACTTTATTGCTTCTTTCTTTTTTCAAGCCAAGTTGGAGCAGCGTGACTGACTATGTCATTATTGCATTGTTGTTTCAATGTCCTAGAATAGAAAATAGAATAGATCAATAGTTTTCTAGTCTAAGAGACTACCTAATAGAATAGAGTAAAAAATCTAAAATTCCACTGGATACTAACCATAAAATAAGTAAGTGGAGAAGAGAAAGCAAAGGATTCTTTGTCTTCTTAGTCTTCGACACAAGAAGGGAATTTTGCACATTCTTTTCTTGTGTCGACATACATAATAATGGTTTTTTATCTCGTTCGTCAAAGATTACTATTGTTAAAGATTACTGTTCTTTTCTTTGTTTCGATTTTTTCCAGGTTTCTCAGAACTCTTTTTTGATAGTTTTTACGTATGCATACCAAAAAGAGTGAACAAACAAAAAAATAGAGGGAAATTTTTTGAGAAAATAGAACTTAGTCAATGAATTTATAAAAAAAAATTCAACTTTGATGAACTACTAAATAGAGTAGGGGTCTATCAAAAAGGATTTGGGTAATTTATGATCTACAGAAATAGCTATTG